TATTGAACTCAATAAGTGAATTTGATGAGGAATCAACTCCTAATTCTAATTTAAAAGGTATTTTTTTATTTTCAGAACAAGGAATATTTTATTCAAAAAAAAATTTTAAATATTTATTCGATGCAATTACAAACTATTCCAATGGTCAACCAATTATAAAAAAATATATTGTAATAAATAAAATAAATAAAAGGGTCCCCCGATGGTCATACAAATTGGTTTATTTTTTTGAAGAACAGCAAACTGAAGAAAAGTCAACCGAGGATCGTGGTATTCGTTCACGAAAAGCCAAACTTTTAATCATTTTTAATGATAACAAGATGAATAAAAATGATAACAAGATGAATAAAAATACAAAAGTGGATACTACTATTAATCATGATTCAGTAAACGAGGTGGCTTTGATACGCTATTCACAACAATCGGATTTTCGTCGAGATCTAATCAAGGGATCGATGCGTGCTCAAAGACGTAAAACAGTTATTTGGGAACTGTTTCAAACAACCGCGCATTCTCCACTTTTTTTGGACAGAATATACAAAACTTTTTTTTTTTCTTTTGATTTTTATATTTCCAGAATGTTTATTTTTAGGAATTGGGTGGGGAAAGGTGTGGAATTAAAAATTTTTAATTCAGAAGAGGCGAAAGCAAAGAATAATAAAAATGAGGAGAAAAAAAAAGAGAATGAACGTATAACAATAGCAGAAACTTGGGATACTGTTCTATTTGCTCAAGCAATAAGGGGTTCTTTGTTAGTAATTCAATCGTTTTTTAGAAAAAATATAATATTGCCCTCGTTGATAATAGCCAAAAATATTGTACGTATACTATTATTTCAATTACCCGAGTGTTACGAGGATTGGGAAGAGTGGAGTAGAGAAATCCATGTTAAATGCACCTATAGTGGTGTTCAATTATCAGAAACAGAATTTCCGCAAAATTGGTTAACCGAGGGTATTCAGATAAAGATCCTATTTCCTTTCTGTCTGAAACCGTGGCACAGATCTAAGCTACAATCCTATCACGGAGATCCGATGAAAACGAAAGGTAAAAAGGGTAATTTTTCTTTTTTAACAGTTTGGGGAATGGAAGCAGAACTGCCCTTTGGTTCCCCCCGAAAAAAACCTTCCTTTTTTAAACCTATTTATAGAAAACTTGAAAAACAACTGATAAAAGTAAAAAATAAATATTTTCTAGATCTAGAAATATTAAAAGAAAGAGCAAAATGGTTTTTAACGGTATCAAAAAAAAAAACAAGATGGGTTATAAAAATAGTTCTATTTATAAAATATATAATGAAAGGTTTTGCAAAAGTAAGTCCAATTCCATTATTTGGATTGAGGGGAGTATATGAATCGAATATAAAAAATAATAATTTAAAAATAAGTAATCATACGATTCATGAATCGTCTATTCGAATTAGATCCATCAATTGGACAAACTATTCACTGACAGAAAAAAAGATGAAGGGTTTGACGGATAGGACAAGTACAACCATAAATCAACTAGAAAAAATAACAAAATACAAGAAAAACATATTTTTAACTCCAGATATAAAAATTAGTCCTAATGAAACAAGTTGTGATAATAACAGATTAGAATCTCCGAAAGAAATTTGGCAGATATTAAAATTAAAAAGAAAAAATGCCCGACTAATGCGTAAATGTCACTATTTTTTAAAATTTTTTATTGAAAGGATATACATAGATATCTTTTTACATATCATTAATATTCCCAGAATCAATGTACAAATTTTACTAAAAAAAAAAAAAAAAATGACTGATAAATACAGTTACTATGATGAAACAAATAAAAATACAATTTATTTTATTTCGACTCTACAAAAATCCATTTATAATATTAGTAATAAGAATTCGAAGATTTTTTGTGACCTCTCTTCCTTGTCACAGGCATATATATTTTACAAATTATCACAAAACCAAGTTATCAACAAGTATCACTTGAAATCAATATTTCAATATCACGGAACAACCCCTTTTATTAAGGATATAATAAAATATTTTTGTGAAACACAAGGAATATTTCATTCCAAATCAAGGCATAAGAAACTTCGAAAATTTGGAATGAATGAATGGAAAAATTGGTTAATGGGTAATGATCACTATCAATACGATTTATCTCAGACTAGATGGTCTAGATTAGTACCGCAAAAATGGCGAAAAAAAATGAATAAAAGTTTTTTGGTTCAAAATACAAACTCAAAAAATTTTGATTCATGTGAAAAAGACCAATTAATTCATTACAATAAAAAAAACAATTATGCAATGAATTCATTACCGAGTCAAAAAGATAAATTAAAAACCTACAAATATGATATTTTATCAAATAAATATATTCATTATGAAGATAAAAAGGGTTCATATATTTCTGGGGCGCCGTTACAAGTAAATAAGTCCCGGGGGATTCCCTATAATTACAACACATATAATTCTGAATTATTTTATTTGCCAGGAGATATAGATCTTAGTAATTATCTACGAAAAGATTATATTATTGATAGGGATAAAAATACGGATAGAAAATATTTTGATTGGAGAATTCTTAATTTTTGTCTTAGAAAAAATATCAATATTGAGGAATGGACAAATATAGATATCAGAGCCAGCGCCAACATTAATAAAAATACTAAGACTCGGACTAATTATTATCAAACAATTGAAAAAATTGATACAAAAAAAATGGATAATAAGGATATTTTAAATCTCGATATTTATAAACAAATCAACCCATCCAATCAAAAAAATATATGTTTTGATTGGATGGAACTGAATGAAGAAATACTAAATTGGCCCATATTGAATTTGGAACTTTGGTTTTTGCCAGAATTTGTGTTACTTTATCATGCATATAAGATTCAACCACGGATCATACCAATAAATTTACTTCTTTTAAAATTAAATATAAATCAAAATTTTAGTAAAAATATCAACGGAAATAAAAAAAAAAATGTTCGTGTATCATCTAATAAAAAAAAATTGCTTGAATTTGGATTAGAGAATAGAAATCAAGAAGAAAAACAACAGTCAGTCCGAGGGAATCTTGGATCAACTGCGCAAAAACAAAATAATCTTGTATTGGATCCATATTCATCAAGAAAAAAAAAAAAAATGAAAGAACATTTTGGGGTATCGGACATTCAAAAACGTAGAAACAAAAAGCAATCTAAGAACAGCATAGCAGCGGAGCTAGATTTATTCCTGAAAGGATATTTCATTTTTCAACTGAGATGGAAACATTCTTTTAACCAAAAAATAATCCAAAATATCAAGGTATATTGTCTACTGCTTAGATTGATAAATCCAAAGGAAGTTGCTATATCCTCTATTCAAAGAGACGAAATGAGTATCGATGTAATGCTGATTCCGAAGACTACAACTCTTACAAAATTGATAAAAAGGGGAATATTTATTATTGAACCGGTTCGGCTATCCATAAAATGGGATGGACAATTTATCATGTACCAAACCATAGCTATTTCACGGGTGCATAAGAGTAAGCAACAAACTAATCGAAGATATCAAGCAAAAAAAAATGTTAATGGTATTAGTGAATCCATTGCACGACATGAAAAGTTGTTTGGAAATAGAGACAAAAATCATTATGATTTTATTGTTCCTGAAAATATTTTATCTCCCAGACGTCGTAGAGAACTTAGAATTAAAATTTGTTTAAATTCGATAAATTTCAATGTTGGGGAGAGAACCAAAGTTTTTTGCAATGGGAATAATGCAAATAACTGTGGTAAATTTTTGTATGAGGATAAGCATTTTGATGTAGATACAAATAAATTTTTTAAATTAAAATTATTTTTTTGGCCCAATTATCGATTAGAAGATTTAGCTTGTATGAATCGCTATTGGTTTGATAGCAATAATGGTAGCCGTTTCAGTATGTCAAGGATACATATGTATCCACGATTAAGAATTAGTTGATAATAAATTTCCTTGGCATATCTGGTATGGTATATGAAGGCAAACAAATATACGCACGCCTTGTGTTATATTACATTCTGGTACATGATACTGATTCGATGACTTTATCTTAGCTTAGGCTTAGCAATTATATCTAGGAATGAATCGTCATAATCTTCTTAATCTTAGGTCCAAAGTATTCTCTTTTGTGGGTGGAGAAATTTACTACCCTTTATATATCCATTGTATTCATAATCCGAATAAAATTGATAATTAGATTTGATAAAAAAAGACGTATATGAATAAATCCAGATTATTGTGTATACCAAATAAAAAACCAAATTAAAATGACTAGTATTATTATTACTGATCAGTAAAATCCATATCTGTAAAATAAAAAAAAAAAGGGAAAATTTTTATGGTAAAAAATTTATTCATTTCAGTTATTTCGCAAGAAGAAAATAAGGGGTCGGTTGAATTTCAAGTATTCAGTTTCACCAATAAGATACGTAGACTTACTTCCCATTTGGAATTGCACAGAAAAGACTATTTATCTCAGCGAGGTCTACGGAAAATTCTGGGAAAACGCCAACGGCTATTGGCTTATTTGTCAAAGAAAAACAGAGTACGTTATAAAGAATTAATTAGTCAATTGGATATTCGGGAGCCAAAAACCCGTTAAGTTAATTTGAAGATTTATATTATACTATATTAGATTATTAGATTTTTAATTTTGATGAACTTCATTTCGTTTTCAGCAATTCATAGAATAATTAATCGGGAAAAAAATATATGACTGTACCAACTACAAGAAAAGACCTCATGATAGTCAATATGGGTCCTCACCACCCATCAATGCATGGTGTTCTTCGACTCATCATTACTCTAGATGGGGAAGATGTTATTGACTGTGAGCCCATATTGGGTTATTTACACAGAGGAATGGAAAAAATTGCAGAAAATAGAACAATTATACAATATCTTCCTTATGTAACACGGTGGGATTATTTAGCTACTATGTTTACAGAGGCAATAACGGTAAATGGACCAGAACAGTTGGGAAATATTCAAGTACCTAAAAGAGCGAGCTATATTCGAGTAATTATGCTAGAACTGAGTCGTATAGCTTCTCATTTGTTATGGCTTGGCCCTTTTATGGCAGATATCGGTGCGCAGACTCCTTTCTTCTATATTTTCCGAGAAAGAGAATTGATATATGATCTATTCGAAGCTGCCACAGGTATGCGAATGATGCATAATTATTTCCGTATCGGAGGAGTAGCTGCTGATCTACCTCATGGCTGGATAGATAAATGTTTGGATTTTTGTGATTATTTTTTAACGGGGGTTACTGAATATCAAAAGCTTATTACGCGCAATCCCATTTTTTTGGAACGAGTTGAGGGAGTGGGAATTATTGGCGGAGAAGAAGCAATAAATTGGGGTTTATCAGGACCAATGCTACGAGCTTCCGGAATTCAATGGGATCTTCGTAAAGTTGATCATTATGAATGTTATGACGAGTTTGATTGGGAAGTACAATGGCAAAAAGAAGGAGATTCATTAGCTCGTTATTTAGTCCGAATCAGTGAAATGACGGAATCCATAAAAATTATTAAACAAGCTATGGAAGGAATTCCAGGGGGACCCTATGAAAATTTAGAGGTACGACGCTTTGATAGAACAAAGAATTCCGAATGGAATGATTTTGATTATCGATTTATTAGTAAAAAGCCTTCGGCTACTTTTGAATTGTCTAAACAAGAACTTTATGTGAGAGTGGAAGCGCCAAAGGGAGAATTGGGGATTTTTCTGATAGGAGATCAGAGCGTTTTTCCCTGGAGATGGAAAATTCGTCCACCAGGTTTTATCAATTTGCAAATTCTCCCTCAGCTAGTTAAAAGAATGAAATTGGCTGATATTATGACAATACTAGGTAGTATAGACATTATTATGGGAGAAGTTGATCGTTGAAATGATAATTGATACGACAAAAGTACAAGCTATCAATTTTTTTTCCAGATCGGAATCCTTAAAAGAGGTTTATGGGCTCATATGGTTACTTGTTCCTATTTTTACTCCCGTATCGGGAATCATAATAGGGGTACTGGTAATTGTGTGGTTAGAAAGACAAATATCTGCGGGGGTACAACAACGTGTTGGGCCTGAATACGCAGGTCCTTTGGGAATTCTTCAAGCTCTAGCAGACGGTACTAAACTACTTTTCAAGGAGGACCTTCTCCCATCTAGAGGAGATATTAGTTTATTCAGTATTGGACCGTCTATAGCGGTCATATCTATTTTACTAAGTTATTCAGTAATTCCTTTTGGTTATCACCTTGTTTTAGCCGATCTCAGTATAGGGGTTTTTTTATGGATTGCCATTTCCAGTATTGCTCCTATTGGACTTCTTATGTCAGGATATGGATCGAATAATAAATATTCCTTTTTGGGTGGTCTACGAGCCGCTGCTCAATCGATTAGTTATGAAATACCATTAACTCCATGTGTGTTATCAATATCTCTACGTGCGATTCGTTAGGACATGAACTTTTTTTTACCTATTTTTTTCATCATTCGGGGCGATGAACTAAACCAGATAGTTATATGAGTGAAACAAAACAGCTTAGAAATTGGCAGTAAAAAGAATGAGTCTCATTCCCTAGGTACAAGAGTTAAGCGAGAACGTAAACATAAACAGTAGAAACGCTTTACCCCAAGATTGGTCGATTGGTCATCATAGTTTGAAGCGGGTACAAAAGATCAACTGTATGGGGTTTTTACTATTGTATGGATTACCATACCGGGGATCGAACAAAAATGAGTGGACGGTTAGGAATACCAAGGTACACAAAGGATTAGTAATGGAGATAATGTAGATTATATAAAGAGGTATTTCTGCATAAAAATAAAAGGAATCCTGATGGGGCCTTAAGTTGGTAGAAATGACCAAGCAGTACTTCCCCATGATCCCGATCCAGAGTATGCTCTTACCCACTTATTAAACAAATTACTATCAGGAACGAAGTAATCCTTTAATTTATATTATTATTATAAGTTATAAGGAATGAGATCAATTCAGAAGCATTTTTTGGTTATTATGGCAGACGGAATTGCATTGGTCTAATTTGTGACTCTCCGATGTTTATTCTATCTACCCTACAAGTATATCGAGATAATATTGAACCGGTCGTTAGATTTATTTGTGGCCATGGAGGAGCCGTATGAGGTGAAAATCTCATGTACGGTTTTGCAATAGCGATGGGAATAGTGATGTTATCACCGACTATAATTATCTAACAGTTCAAGTACAGTTGATATAGTTGAGGCGCAGTCAAAATATGGTTTTTGGGGGTGGAATCTGTGGCGTCAACCTATAGGGTTTACGGTTTTTTTAATTTCTTCCTTAGCGGAATGCGAAAGATTGCCTTTTGATTTACCAGAAGCCGAGGAAGAATTAGTAGCGGGTTATCAAACCGAATATTCCGGTATAAAATTTGGTTTATTTTACGTTGCTTCCTATCTAAATCTACTAGTTTCTTCATTATTTGTAACAGTTCTTTATTTGGGTGGTTGGAATCTATCTATTCCGTACATATTAATTCCTGGGCTTTTTGGAATAAATGAAGTGGGCGGAGTCTTTGAAACGACAATTGGTATCTTTATTACATTAGCTAAAGCTTATTTGTTCCTGTTCATTCCTATCACAACAAGATGGACTTTACCTAGGATGAGAATGGATCAACTATTAAATTTTGGATGGAAATTTCTTTTACCTATTTCTTTAGGTAATCTATTATTGACAACTTCTTCCCAACTCTTTTCATTGTAAAGGCACAGGATATTCTAGATTCATAACTTCTCTCAAACAAGAGAAAGAAACATCAAATTATTTATAGATATTCAAGATATGTTCCCCATGGTAACTGGGTTCATGAATTATGGCCAACAAACGGTACGGGCTGCAAGGTATATCGGTCAAAGTTTTATGATTACCTTATCCCATGTGAATCGTTTACCTGTAACTATTCAATATCCTTATGAAAAATTGATCACATCAGAACGTTTACGCGGCCGAATCCACTTTGAATTTGATAAATGCATTGCTTGTGAAGTATGTGTTCGGGTATGCCCTATAGATCTACCCGTCGTTGATTGGAAATTGGAAATAAATATTCGAAAGAAACGATTGCTTAATTACAGTATTGATTTTGGAATCTGTATATTTTGCGGTAACTGCGTTGAGTATTGTCCAACAAATTGTTTATCAATGACTGAAGAGTATGAACTTTCTACTTATGATCGCCACGAGTTGAATTATAATCAAATTGCTTTGGGTCGGTTACCAATATCAGTAATTGGAGATTACACAATTCGAACAATTATGAATTTGACTCAAATAAAAAAAGCCACGGGTAACCCACTTGATTCAAGAACAATTACCAATTACTAAGATTAAGTTTTGATCTAAAGTAGTGAAGCTTCTTTCATTTTGCTTGGTCAATAACTAAAAATCCTAACTATGGAGTGATGAGAATAATGGTTTGTTTGCTTTAGATTTAAAACCTCTTCATATATATATCTTTGATGATTTCGAAATATTATATTTATATAAAATAATATAATTATATTTTGAATAAAAATATTAAATGAACCTTTCGGATAGAGAAACGGTATTCAATTAATTAAGTATATCTAGATCAACCGGTAGGAACGTATCAAAAAAAGGGTAACTTCTTTTTTCCCGGTTTGGTCAATCAATAGGGTTATGAAGCATTTCGACTTAATTTTTAATTTATCGCTTTTTTACATAGAATGGATTTACCTGGACCAATACACGACTTTCTTTTAGTATTTTTGGGATTGGGTCTTATAGCGGGAGGTCTAGGAGTGGTATTACTTACCAATCCAATTTTTTCTGCCTTTTCATTGGGATTGGTTCTTGTTTGTACATCCTTATTCCATATTCCATCGAACTCCCATTTTGTAGCTGCCGCACAGCTCCTTATTTATGTGGGAGCAATAAATGTATTAATTGTATTTGCTGTGATGTTCATGAATGGTTCAGAATATTACAACGATTTCCATCTTTGGACCGTTGGAGATGGAGCCACTTCACTGGTTTGTGGAAGTATTTTTTTTTTCACTAATTACTACTATCCCAGATACATCATGGTACGGGATTATTTGGACTACAAGATCAAACCAGATTATAGAACAGGACTTGATAAATAATGGTCAACAAATTGGGATTCATTTATCAACAGATTTTTTTCTTCCATTTGAACTTATTTCGATAATTCTTTTAGTTGCCTTGATAGGTGCAATTGCTATGGCTCGTCAGTACTAAATACTTAGAAATAATAAGAAAATAATAAGTACTTGTCTTGCTATGTCTTATACCATAAATTTTATTTAATTTATTGTTCATGTATAAAATAAAAATGCTCTTAGTTCAGTCTATTATGTATTACCAATACCTTACTTTATTACGTACTTTTTATATTCTTAATCTTAATTCTTAATATAATATTTTTTTGGTCAATCGAATCGGTTGAATTGTTGTTCATATTGAAATGAATCGAGATTGGTGAGGAGTTGGTCAATGATGCTCGAACATGTACTTGTTTTGAGTGCCTATTTATTATCAATCGGTATCTATGGATTGATTACAAGTCGAAATATGGTTCGAGCGCTTATGTGTCTTGAGCTTATACTGAATGCAGTTAATATGAATTTCGTAACATTTTCTTATTTTTTTGATAGTCGCCAATTAAAAGGAGACGTTTTCTCGATTTTTGTTATAGCAATTGCAGCCGCTGAAGCAGCTATTGGATTAGCTATTGTTTCATCAATTCATCGTAACAGAAAATCAACCCGCATCAATCAATCTAATTTGTTGAATAAATAGTACTATATAGTAAATCATCTAAATAAAATCCACAAATAAAAATTTGTATGTGCGACATAAGCATATGACGCTGTTTGCTAAAACGTAATAAATCAAAGTATCTTGGCCCTCTTTCATGAGCGGATCCAAAAGTAGGTTGATTCTGGTAAATCTAAATCATTGATTCGTCTGGTGTCTACAATATATAATTAATTTACTACTTTAACTAGATCGAAAATTTATGAATTTAAAAAATTTAGAGATCCAATGTCACATTCAGTAAAGATTTATGATACATGTATAGGGTGTACTCAATGTGTACGAGCCTGCCCCACTGATGTATTAGAAATGATACCTTGGGCCGGGTGTAAAGCTAAACAAATTGCTTCTGCTCCAAGAACAGAAGACTGTGTAGGTTGTAAAAGGTGTGAATCGGCTTGTCCAACGGATTTCTTGAGTGTCCGGGTTTATTTATGGCATGAGACAACTCGTAGCATGGGTCTAGCTTATTGATACGTTCCAGAAAATTCCACTTGAATCCATTTTTTTTATCTTTACCGACAAAAACCCGCGCTCGAAAGAAAAAAAAAAATAAAATTTTTCGAGCGCGGGTTTTTCTGGTCAAAGTGTATCTTGCCTTTACCACGAATAATTTTCCTTGGTTAACAATAATTGTTGTTTTGCCGATATTCGCGGGTACTTTCATTTTATTTTTACCTCATAGAGGAAATAAGGTTATTAGGTGGTATACTATTTGTATATGTATATTAGAACTGCTTCTAACGACCTACACATTCTGTTATCATTTCCAATTGGACGATCCATTAATTCAATTAGAACAGGATTATAAATGGATAAATTATTTTTATTTTCACTGGAGACTAGGAATCGATGGGCTTTCCATAGGACCCATTTTACTCACGGGATTCATCACTACTTTAGCCACTTTAGCGGCTTGGCCAGTTACTCGAGATTCAAAATTGTTCTATTTCCTCATGTTAGCAATGTACAGCGGTCAAATAGGATCATTTTCTTCTCGGGATATTTTACTTTTTTTTATCATGTGGGAGTTAGAATTAATTCCTGTCTACCTACTTCTATCCATGTGGGGAGGGAAGAAACGTTTGTACTCTGCTACAAAGTTTATTTTGTACACCGCGGGGGGTTCCATTTTTCTCTTAATGGGAGTTCTAGGTATGGGTTTATATGGTTCCAACGAGCCAACATTAAATTTTGAAACATCAGCCAATCAATCGTATCCTGCGGCATTAGAAATAATATTATATTTTGGATTTCTTATTGCTTATGCTGTAAAATTACCAATTATACCCCTGCATACATGGTTACCAGATACCCATGGAGAAGCACATTACAGTACATGTATGCTTTTAGCCGGAATCTTATTAAAAATGGGAGCATATGGATTGGTTCGGATCAATATGGAATTATTACCCCATGCTCATTCTATATTTTCTCCCTGGTTGATGATAGTAGGCGCAATTCAAATAATCTATGCAGCTTCAACATCTCCCGGTCAGCGGAATTTAAAAAAGAGAATTGCCTATTCCTCCGTATCTCATATGGGTTTCATAATTATAGGAATTGGTTCCATAACTGATACAGGACTCAACGGAGCCATTTTACAAATGATCTCTCATGGATTTATTGGTGCTGCACTTTTTTTCTTGGCAGGAACGAGTTACGATAGAATATGTCTTGTTTATCTCGAAGAAATGGGAGGAATAGCTATCCCAATGCCAAAAATATTTACAATGTTCAGCAGCTTCTCGATGGCTTCTCTTGCATTGCCTGGAATGAGTGGCTTTGTTGCAGAATTGGTAGTTTTTTTTGGACTCATTACGAGCCAAAAATTTATTTTAATGCCAAAAATACTAATTACTTTTGTAACGGCAATTGGAATGATATTAACTCCTATTTATTCATTATCTATGTTACGTCAGATGTTCTATGGATACAAGCAATTTTATGATCCAAATTTAAATTTTTTGGATTCTGGACCACGAGAACTGTTTGTTTCAATCTGTATCTTTATACCCGTAATAGGTCTTGGCATTTATCCGGATTTCGTTCTATCACTATCAATTGACAAGGTAGAGGCTATTATATCTAATTACTTTTATAGATAGTTTTCATATAAAAAGATAAAAATATATAATTTTTTTTAGCTCGTTGTACAATGAAACCTAAACTTAATAAGTATTATTTTTCCTTATTTACTTCTTAAAATAAAAAAAAAATGATTAATGAATTGTAATTCGATACTTTTGAACCATTTGAACCACTACTTGATTCAAATGGTTCTCAAAAACTCATACAAGCTTTTGTTAGATATGCTATTACTATGTAATAATGTAATATTTAATGTATTCGTAAGGTCTTTTATTCAATTAGATGTTAATGCGAATGAACCATAACTATGTAGCCCTATTCCTAATAGATTTACTCCAAAATAGCATATCCAAATTATAAAAAATCCCATAGAGGCCACAATTGCAGAATTGGAGCCTTGCAAATTTTCAGTTGTTCTAGTATGTAAATAAATTGCGAATATGGTCCAAGTAATAAATGCCCAAGTTTCTTTTGGGTCCCAATTCCAATAGGATCCCCATGCCTCATTAGCCCATACTGCTCCCGAAAGAATACCTATGGTTAAAAATATAAACCCGAGACTAATGACACGAGAACTCCAACAATCCAATTGTTGAATTAATTGGTACCTGTGATAGTTTCTAAACGAGATAAAACAATTGTTTCGTAAAACATTGCTTATTTCATTCACGTATTGCAGTTCGCCAAAGTAAAAAGGCCCCGTAGTTAAATAATTGTTTTTATATTTACCAAAAATTTCTATATTTTTTCGAAATGTAATAACTAGAAGAGCCACTGATAATAACGATCCACACAGAAGAGCTGCATAGCTTAATACCATCATACTTACGTGCATCATTAACCACTGTGATTGTAGAGCAGGTACTAATATTGTGGATTGATGCATTTTAGTTAAAAGATCCGAAGTAGCAAATCCTTGGGTAAAAATAGTACTTGGCGCAGTTATGGCATTTAAATTATTTTTGTGGTTTCTAAAATAGGGAACCATATGAATAATGGAGAAACTCCATGAAAGGAACATTAATGATTCATATAAATTACTTAAGGGTAAATGTCCTGAATAAATCCAACGAATAACTAATAATCCTGTTATACATAAAAAAGTAGCTACCATTCCTTTTTCCGACGAATCATACAGCCCTATGATTTCGTAGACTAATAAGTTCATCAAATAAATGGTAATTAGAATTGAAACAATCGACAAAGAAATGTGAGTTAATATATGTTCTAAAGTAAAAAGTATCATAAAAAATCCTAAAAAAAGGATGTCCTCCAACAATGGAATATAAACCCGGAATTTTATTCTATACATTATAAGAGTTATTCTAGTATTTCTTTTACTTGTTTTTTTTTAGATGCCGCCACTCGGACTCGAACCGAGATGCTCTAGCACTGCTTCCTAAGAGCAGCGTGTCTACCGATTTCACCATAGCGGCTTGCTCGAAATCATAATAGCCCATCCACCTTCAATCGTCGATATTGAGGGAGGAGATTCAATGCAATATCTTGAGGAACATTAATAAATATCACTAAAATTCCTATTTGAACGTTCAGTAATCCTTACCTTAATTGTAGTGGGGGGGCGGTGTTTGTTTTAACAATGCAATGTCCTTTCGTGAGGGTTAAGCTCTTCTGGAATTGAATTGACAAGTTGTAACTAGAAAATTCCGTTCTAAACACATGCCTAGAACTTGATTGGTTCATATCAATTAATATTATTCCAAGACTTTATTGCTTGTTTGTCGCACAAAAAAACTTTTTGAATTCCCGGTAGAAAGAGATTTTGCTAAAGAAAAAGCTTTTATCGCCGTCCAATACGCTTTATTTTTCCAAAAATTTTTACGAATACGCTTTTTGGACATAGAAGTACGTTTCTTCGGAACCGCCATTAAAAAATGAAGAGGTTACTCATTGTTATAGTTAAATGTGGAAGACATTTATTATTCAATTCAATATATATATCTATATCATTTTTTTCTTATATACCGACAAGTATATATTAAATTATATCTGATATCTTCATTCGGATATATATCCACGGGATCCAAGGCTATATAAATCTAATTGCTTGCTGTTGCTAAGAAAAAAAAAGGGGGGGGTTTAATATTTCCAGTTTTGCGCGAACTGAAGTGACGGGAAACAAATCGACGGATATTTATATTAGAGAATTTATCATCCACAACAAGCCAGTTCACAACCAATGCTTTGGTATACTTTTTTCTTGTTCTATGGATCTAAATTTTTGTAATGTTGAAAATATAATATTATGTATCTTCATAAATATCTTAGTTTATAATTAACTTAAGTAAAGTAGTAACTTTTCAACATTTACTTAATCTTCTCGTTTGACCAATTGTAACTTCTTTATTTTTAATTTTAATAAATTGAAAAATTAAGTCCTTTCATAGTCTTGATTATAGTTCTTTTTGCTCCTTTCGAAATATATAAGAGCTGGTGAATTGGAAACAATTAAGCAAAAAAAAAGTTTTATTTTATTATGATTATGGAACATACATATCAATATGCATGGATCATACCCTTCGTCCCCCTTCCAGTTCCTATAGCAATAGGGGTGGGGCTTCTCTTTGTTCCGACGGGAACAAAAAATATTCGTCGTATATGGGCTTTTCCTAGCGTTTTATTACTAAGTATTGTTATGCTTTTTTCATCCGATCTGTCTATTCAGCAAATAAGTGGCAGTCCTATCTACCAATATGTATGGTCTTGGACCATCAATAACGATTTTTCCTTAGATTTCGGCAACTTGGTAGATCCACTTACTTCCATTATGTTAATATTAATTACAACTGTTGGAATTATGGTTCTTATTTATAGTGACAATTATATGTCTCATGATCAAGGTTATTTGATATTTTTTGCTTATATGAGTTTTTCTAATGCTTCCATGTTGGGATTAGTTACTAGTTCAAATTTGATACAAATTTATATTTTTTGGGAATTGGTTGGGATGTGTTCGTATCTATTAATAGGTTTTTGGTTCACACGACCAATTGCAGCAAGTGCTTGTCAAAAAGCCTTTATAACTAA